ATACGGAGATATCCATTTCATGTTAAAACAGATCTTTTATTCTTACATGGGTCCTCCCCTTTAGAAAAGAAAGTTCTTTTTTAGAAAGATTATCCTTGTCTCTGTTTATGTCTCGGATTGGAACAAATCACTATAATTCGTCCGCGCCTACGGATCAGTCGACATTTTTCACAAATTTTACGAACAGAAGTCCTTATTTTCATATTTCTTATTCCTTACCTTAATTCTGAATCTACTCTTTTGAGGAAAATAAGTTTCTTGAATATTTTTTTTTTAACTTCGAATTGTGTCCCCATGAAAGGAATGTTTAAAAAATCACCTAATCGTTCGAATCCTTGTTGCGAAGTCTATAAATTATACGTCCTCTGGTTGAATCATAACGACTTACTTCAATTTTTACTCTATCTCCCGGTAGTATCCGTATAAAACTGCGCCGGATCCTCCCTGAAGCATAACCTAGAATTAGATCTTCATTATCTAAACGGACCCGGAACATACCGTTGGGAAGTGATTCAGTAATTAAACCTTCATGAATCAATTTTTGTTCTTTCATTCCAGGTAACCCCCTTGAAGTATCAACTAATGAAGGAAGAGGTATATAACTCACTTTTCCTCTCTATTTCACAAATGGGAAGTTAGAGATAAAATTAGGATACCAGAGGAGGAGGATCACCATATATAACACAAAATTTCTCCTCCAATTCTTTCTAGTCGAGCTTCTCGATCTGTCATTATACCTCGAGAAGTAGAAAGAATTACAATTCCCATTCCACCTAAAATCTTAGGAATTCGTTGATAGTTGGAATAAATTCGTAAACCGGGTCGGCTGATACACTTTAAAACGGTTCTATATATTCCTTTCCTAGTCTTTCTATGTCGCAGGGTTGAAACCAAGAAATATTTCTTATTTTCCTGATGTTTCCGAACATTTTCAATAAAACCTTCTCGTAGAAGTATTTTAACAATGTTTTCGGTGATATTAGTAGATGCTATTCGAACCGTTCCTTTTTTATTCATGTCAGCATTTCTTATAGAAGTTATTATATCGGCAATAGTGTCCCTACCCATAACGAACTATAATTTTTGGGGCCTCCTAATTTTGATATAATCAACATGTTTCCTTTTTTCTTTGTTTTTTTTTTTTGAATTATTAAATTTTAAAAAGTATATGCGTGAGACACAATCTATTAATTTGATCTATTTCAGATAGCCTACTATATCATAGTGTCATCTACTAGTATTTATAATACCTCGGGAGCTAATGAAACTATTTTAGTAAAATTCAACTGTCTCAATTCCCGAGCGATCGCACCAAAAACTCGAGTTCCTTTTGGATTTCCTTCTTGATCAATGACGACCGCTGCATTGTCATCATATCGTATTATCATACCGTTGTCACGTTTGAGTTCTTTACATGTACGTACAATTACAGCTCTAATGACTTCTGATCTTTCTAGAGGCATATTTGGCACTGCTTCTTTGATTACAGCAACAATAACGTCACCAATATGAGCATATCGGTGATTACCAGCTCCTATGATTCGAATACACATCAATTCTCGAGCTCCGCTGTTATCCGCTACATTCAAAAGGGTCTGAGGTTGAATCATATATTTTTTATTTGAATCTCTTATTTCAATGCAAAGGATGAAGGAAAAAAAGAAATATTGTCCGTCTAGAAAAAAATAAACCTGCGGTTGTTTTTTCATCCTCAATATCCCTTTTGTTTAGTTCTACATCCCTATCGTGAAATAACAAATTGAGTTCGTATAGGCATTTTGCACGCAGCTATTGAAATAGCTGCTCTGGCTACAGTTTCTGATACTCCGCCCATTTCATAAAGTATTCGACCCGGTTTAACAACAGATACCCAATATTCGGGGGATCCCTTTCCCGAACCCATACGTGTTTCGGTAGGTCTTACTGTAACAGGTTTGTCGGGAAATATACGTACCCATATTTTTCCACCACGACGCGCATATCGTGTCATTGCTCTCCGCCCCGCTTCTATCTGTCTAGCTGTGATCCAAGCGGGTTCAAGTGCCTGAAGAGCGTATCCGCCGAAACAAATATGATTGCCTCGACAAGATATTCCCTTCATTCTTCCTCTATGTTGTTTACGAAATCTGGTTCTTTTGGGGTTATAGTTGATGGTTGTTTCTTAATTCCATCTCTATTGCAGAACCGGACATGAGAGTTTCTTCTCATCCAGCTCCTCGCGAATGAAACGATTCAATAATATTAAATATTACAGATACACATGTATAATTATAATTCAATAATATTACAGATACACATGTATAATTATAATAATTATTTATAATTATTATTATAAATAATAATATAAGTAATTATGAGTTAATAATATAAGTAATTATAAGTAATGAATGGCATTTATTGATATTTAATTTGTTACATATTTAATTTGTTACAAAAGAAGATGTATATACAAAATATACAGCTGGACGTGTATATTATTAGATATAGAAAATATAAAAAATGCTTCTTTTTTTAGAATATAACGTATAATATAATGAATCCTTATTTTTACCTCTATCGAATCGGGCCAAAAATTGTAATCCAATAAATAAATAAAGGTTTCGCGGGCGAATATTGACTCTTTCATTCGTAAGGTCAATTCATGACACCTCTCAGAATAAATCAATTTTTTCTTGGTTCGTTCCGCCATCCCACCCAATGAATTATTAGGATTCGTTTTCAATAGAATCCTATGCAGTCACAGGTTTCGTCGTTCCCATAGCTTCTCCATTAATGGTTAGGCCTGAACTCTGCAATGGAGCTTCCGGCAAAATTCGTTCCCGAGTCAATCTCCTCAGTTTTTATTAACCCGAGGCTCTTTATTCTTTATTATTTTTTTTTTTTTTCTTTTTTTTTTATTTATTTCTATTTCATTTATATATTTATATCAGTATTGATTATATCAGTATTAATGCTTTATCACACTGCCTTTTATGAGGCGATTCATAGACCATACATATTGGAATCATATATCATTGATATTTTTGTTCTCTCTTTCTATCATCCTTCCATTTATCCACATCCCTTTATTTTTGCTTCACAACCCATAATCAGATTTCTTTTTTATGGAAAAAATTTCAGTTGCTACAACTATATGATCGATCCACCCATATAGTGACTGTTTCTTGGGATCTTGACAATACGAAGCAATAAGTTGGTTATTAATTTATATGGTTACTAAGTTCATAGTAGGGGTTAGTCTATTTTTTTTTTTTTTGAATCTCAACCCTAAACTCTAAAGAAAAAACTAACGAGTCACACACTAAGCATAGCAATTATACTAAATGGTCAATCGAATTTTTATTCAACCTTATAGAATTAGAATTGTTCATTTTTGTTTGATTTAACAGAAAAAGAATGAAACAGTTTGTAATTTTTTGTTCTATCACTGGACAGAATGGCAAGACAAATGAAGGTCTATTATTTCTCGTTTACAAATATCCAAACTCGTTTACAAATATCCAAATTTTGATGCCTAATACTCCATAAATAGTTCGAATTGTATAGGAACAATGATCAATTTTAGCGCGAATTGTTTGTAGGGGAACCCTACCTTCTCTGATCCATTCGACACGTGCAATTTCTTTTCCGTCGATACGCCCTGCGATTTGTACTTGAATTCCTTTTGTATCTGTTTGTTCAGTTAATTCAATAGCTTTTTTCATTGACTTTCGAAACGAAACTCTATTTTTTAACTGTAAAGCTATATATTCTGCAAGAATATTTGGTTGTCCATAAGGTTTTTCAATTCTTGTGATAGCAATGTTGAGTCTCCGGTTCACAGAATGAAGTTCCTTTTGTACATTCATCTGTAATTCTTCTATTCCTCGTGTTTGGCCCTCTATTAATAAATTTGGGAATCCAATATGGATTATGACCTGGATCAAATCGATTCTTTTTTGAATTCCTATACGTGCGATTCCTTCGAAACCCGAGGATATTCTCCTATTTTTTTGTACATAGTTCTTGATACAATTCCGTATTTTTTCATCTTCCTGTAAACCCACGGAATAATTTTTTGTTTGTGCGAACCAAAAGGAACGATGACTTTGGGTTGTACCAAGTCTGAAACCAAGTGGATTTATTTTTTGTCCCATATTTTTCTATTATGTTCTCTTTCCATTCATATTTTTAATATGAATCTAAATCTTAGATTGATTGATCTAAAAATGATTTAGATTTTTCCTTTAATACAATTGTTATATGACAAGTGGGTTTTTTTATCGGATAACTACGTCCCCGAGCCCGAGGTCTTAACTTTTTCACAATAGCACTCCTATTGACTTCGGCTTTACTAATGAATGAATCAGCTTCGTTCAAACCCATATTATGATTAGCGTTTGCTGCTGCAGAATAAACCAATTGTAAAATTGGATAAGATGCTCGATAAGGCATGAGTTCCAGTATCATAAGTGTTTCCTCATAGGAACGTCCGCGAATCTGATCAATTACTCTTTGCGCTTTTAAAACAGACATACATATATGTTGAGCTAAAACTTTTATTTCTCTATTTTCTTCTCTACCTGAACTCCAATTCTTTATCATAAGGTCATCCCCCACTAATGAATGAAAAGTACTTTTTTATTTTACTTTTTTTTATTTATATTAATAATATTTCTATTAATATTTAATATTTTTGAATATTAAATATTAATAATTTAACGACGAGATTTATTGTCGTTTCTTGCATGTCTCGCGAAAGTCAGAGTAGGCGCGAATTCTCCCAATTTGTGACCTACCATACGATCTGTTATATAAATAGGTAAATTTTCCTTTCCATTATGAATAGCGATTGTATGGCCAATCATTGTGGGTATAATGGTAGATGCCCGAGACCAAGTTACTATTATTTCTTTCTCCTCCCTCATGTTGAGTTTTTCAATTTTTCCCGATAAATGATTAGCTACAAAAGGATTTTTTTTTAGTGAACGTGTCACAGCTGATTACTCCTTTTTTTTTTT